TTATGACAGGAGATACGATTGTAAAGAAAAGGATTTTCTCATTTTTGTACCCCCAATGCGTCTTGTATACATTGGTATGCAAAAATGAAAGATTATGTCCAATTTTATTTAATTGATCTCACTCAGATCCCAGCCAATTAATCCCTCGTTACCACCCATAGGAAAAGTAATAGGTAGGGATGACAGGATTTGAACCCGTGACATTTTGTACCCAAAACAAACGCGCTACCAAGCTGCGCTACATCCCTTTTAAAAAATTTTTGTACAGTGTCATTGTACAAAATCCATGTCTTGTTTTCCACATCGTTATTTTTTCCTCGATCCATATACAATTTTCTTGTCATTTCTTCTTTTTGGTTTCATATAATAAAAGAATTATATACATCTGAAACCTAACGTATAAAAAAGATGACTATTTTGCTTAGGAAGAAGAGGGTCTCTTTTTCTTTTTTAGGGACAGGGGTAGGAAAATCTTATCTACTGTTCATTGTACATATCCATTTTTGTTAGGAATTCCGTACAAAAAAATACAAATGATCTTGAACTACAGCATCTGACCATATATGTATTACAATAAATAAGGAGGATTTTCAATGCGAGATATAAAAACATATCTTTCCACAGCGCCTGTGCTAACTACTCTATGGTTTGGGTCTTTAGCGGGTCTATTGATAGAAATTAATCGTTTATTCCCAGATGCTTTGTCATTCCCTTTTTTCTAGTTATTAATATTATATTAATATTATTAATATAATATGCGAAAAAAATGAAGAAAATTTGAGATACAATTCTACGTGACGTGACTAAAACTTAGTCCCCCCTTTTTTCAGTTCTTTAGGATAGGAAGGAAAGAGAAAGAAAAAGTATATTGAACCTCAGCAAAAATCCGGTGGATCTAAGATCCCATTTTGGAGAACAGAAATAGAAAGGGGGTCCAGTCTAAGGTAAAAAAAAAAGCTCCACGAAATCATAGCATAAAAAAAAGATACTTAAATGAAATACTGGGATTAGGATAGGAATAATTGATAGTTAGAAAAAAATTGTATTACTTACATTATTACTATATATATAATAATATTCTATTAATATTAATTAGAATTACAACAAAATATTTCGAAATTCCATTTCTAATTAGTAACTTCTATTGATATTGATTTTTTTTCTTTTTTGTTCTTTTCGTCTTCTTAGGTTCGGGTCGAAAACAGAAGAGTTAAATTGATCAAACAAAAATGCAAAGGGGGTTCATGGCTAAGGGTAAAGATATCCGAGTTAGAGTTATTTTGGAATGTACCAGTTGTGTCCAAAATGGTGTCAATAAGGAATCGCCAGGCATTTCTAGATATATTACTCAAAAGAATCGGCACAATACACCCAGTCGATTAGACTTGAGAAAATTTTGTCGATATTGTCACAAGCATACGATTCATGGGGAAATAAAGAAATAAATCGAACGTGTGTTTGATCTTTCAAGGGGGCAGGAAAAGGAAGAACTTAACATATCTTAACATAAACATATATATATATATATAATACAAATAAAAATATAGAATATACAAAAAAACCTATTTAGGTCGGATCTGAAATGAATAAAGAAAATAAAGAAATAGAATTTTAGAGATAAGGAATAAACCATGGATAAATCCAAGCAACCTTTTCGTAAATCCAAGCGATCTTTTCGTAGGCGTTTTCCCCCAATTGAATCGGGGGATCGAATTGATTATAGAAACATGAGTTTAATTAGTCGATTTATTAGTGAACAAGGAAAAATATTATCTAGACGGGTGAATAGATTGACCTTGAAACAACAACGATTAATTACTATTGCTATAAAACAAGCTCGTATTTTATCTTTGTTACCTTTTCTTAATAATGAAAAACAGTTTGAGAGAGCCGAGTCAATCCCTAGAACTACCGGTCCTAGAACCAGAAACAAATAGATATACTCTTCCATTGATTCAAAACTTCAATCGGAATTCAAGCTCAGATTGATGTTTTGTTCGAAAAGCCTCAAATCCAGATTTGATTGTTGTGTTATAAGAAACAACAAATAAGGAAAGAATAAATCTTTTACTTATCTTATCTGAATTTTTTTTATTCTATCTTCCCGGAGTCCATTCTCCGGGGAATGCAATTCGGTTTCAATCATTCCTATATATGACTTTAGAATGTCTTTTATTTCATAATTTTATTGGAAATCATGTAAAGACAATTCTTATTTGATATAGCTATTTGCGCAAGTATTTTACGATTAAGAAGTAATTGCTTCTTGTACAGATTGTGTATTAATCTACTATAACTATAGAATACCCCTTTCTCACGAGCCGCTGCATTTATCCGAGCGATCCACAAACGACGAAAGTCCCTCTTTTGCCTGCCCCTATCTCGATGAGAGGAAACCAAAGCTCTCATTTTCTGTTGAGTAATGGTTCGAGTAAGTCTTGAATGCGCCCCTATAAAGGTTGATGCAAATAAACGAATTTTTGTTCGACGTCTCCGAGCTATATATCCTCGTCTAACTCTGGTCATTGAATCAAATTACACTTTAATGAATGAATAACTAATTGATTTCTCTTCTTTCAGTCATCCTTTTATCCCCCGGTTGATTAATAACAAAACGGATTATTCCGATATATAAAATATAAATTCCAATGGCTTTTGCTACTATGACCTTCCCAACCACTATTTTGAATCCTTCCAGGTAAAATACCTAGAAATAAGAAATTCTAACGATATTAAATAAATAAAAGCAAAAAATAGTGGGTTCCATCGTTTCTATGGTTATTTCATAAACGGTGAGGTCCTCTCTATACACCGGAGCCTCTTCTTTCATTTAATCAAATGTTATTGTAAACTTGTATAGTTCACTCTCTTTGGCTCTACCAATCAATTATACAGTAATAGATCTTTTCACAAAAAAGGCTATCCATACAGTGACGGCATTTAATTATGAAAGTTGGCTAGGTAGCTGACCTTGTTAGTCCGTTCTTTCAAGAAAGGGAGCATAACCTTTTTGCTTCTTGTAGTACTATTTCCTCCGCTTAATGGATAACTATTTGCTACCAATGGGGAATTGCTTTTCATCTCAAATTGAGGTGATTGGATTTGCACCAATGGAAACCATAAATTTCATACACAAAAAATATAGGTATATGATAGATCCTCATCCTCATTTTTAGATAGTAAAAATGGCTTTTTCCACTCTATCTATCCTATTGGTGATTGGTACTGGAAAAATGGTTTCGTTTGTTCGAACTCATGATCTAAACGAGTCGCACATACACCCTAGTACATGTTCCCCGACGCTGAGGACATCCTCGAAGTGCGGGGGATTTCGTGATTTTTCTTATTGGCTGTCTTGTGTTTCTAATAAGTTGTTTAATTGTCGGCATATCATACATATATATAATAAAATAGGTTGGTTTAGATCGATCTTAACCTGATGATTGATGATTATGAATTATTTCTATTCAATATCAAATCACGAAAAATTCGAATTCTGATTTGAAACGGAATCATGTATTTACACGAAATCTCCAGTATTTTCATTTTCGACCGCTACAAGATCAACAATACCATGAGCTTGGGCTTCTGTTGCTGACATAAAAACATCCCTTTCCATGTCTTCGGATATAACCCATAAAGGGTTGCCCGTTCTTTGTACATAAACCTTTGTGAGGGTTTCGCGAAGTTTCAGTAGTTCTTCCGCTTCCAGGATAAATTCCCCTGCTTGCGCCTCATAAAAAGAACTAGCAGGTTGGTGAATCATGACCCTGATAATATTGATATAACATCATGCATGAACGGTTCTTCTATCTTGCAGGATTGGGCTAAAGTAAGGGATAAAAAAACAAGAAGAAAAAAAAAACAAATAGAATGGAACAGCCGTACAGGCATCTTTTGTGCATTGCATACGGCTCTGCAATGGCATTTCTTCCTCCCTTCTCTTCAATTTCTATTCTATCGAAGAAAAAAATAGAATCCATCCGATCCAGATCGTTGAATGATCCATTTACCACCCTTCCTTTCGTATTGTAGGAGTCAAAAAATACTATGATGGTTCTGTTGCTTTCTATATTTATCTCGTCTGTGATTTAGCAATCCCAAAGTTTCTTTTTTTTTTTCATTTTCGTACTCTTTCTTTCGTAACGTAACTATCATAAATAGACTTCTGGTGTGGAAGAAAAATGGTTTGTGACGCTGAAATGTACTCCTGACACATAAGATCAAATCGGAATAACCTTTGTTTCATACTACTATCTCGATACAAAATCTCATGTTAGGAAAAACAATACTAGTTTGTTCATATCGAACTCGAAGTGCCATGCTATTATTACCTATTTTTCATATTATTCACATTCGATATGGCGAAGGCATAGTCTTCTTCTTTTTTTTTTCAAATAAAAACTCATTGGCGCCAAGCGTGAGGGAATGCTAGACGTTTGGTAATTTCTCCTCCGACCAGAATGAAAGATCCCATTGAAGCGGCTAATCCCATGCAAATTGTATGCACATCGGGCGAAACAAATTGCATAGTATCATAAATGGCTATTCCTGGTATTACCCATCCGCCGGGGGAGTTTATAAACAAATAAAGATCCCTAGTATCATCTTCTATACTGAGATATACCATGAGACCAACAAGTTGATTTGAGATCTCACTATCAACTTCTTGGCCTAAAAAAAGTAATCTTTCTCGATAAAGTCGGTTGATTAGGACAAAATTGTATCCCTTTTGAACCGTACGCGCATCTTTGGATGCATACGGTGCAAAAAAATTGTGAAAAAAGAATCAATGTGTCGATTCCAATCCTATCTCTTTTTTTTGTAACAGATTTCCGTTTTTCTAATGAAAATAAAGGGGTTTTTTCTTCTATTAAAAAAAAAAAAAGAATTTACTGAACTTCATTTTTTGTATTAACCTTTCATTGATGTATTGTTTCGTCGAGATTCAAATCACGATGTCATTTTCTTGTTCCTGAATGGGTCCTTTCAATTCTTTT